GGATCAAGATAGATTACTTTTGTCATATTGATCATCAGTAAAAGGGGCGGGTTAGGCGAGGAAATAGGAAACTTCATCCTTTACAAAGACTTTAAAGTTTAGGGCAGTCCAAACTATGCTTTAAGACCATGTCATAGGGACGGTCTTTCAAATGAGAGCCGGTAACTCAGATTCGATAGAAAGACACTGACTCTAAACTTCAATGAATCAACCTTCGGTTGCTGGTTATAGCCCTGCTGTGACTGTCTTACTTGCCATCTATCCGCTCTGGTTCTTATCAAACTATTCCTTACTACAGGTTTTATGCAATTGTATCAGTCTATTTTGTCTTAAGAAGCCCTAACTACGGACTAATGGGCAAAGGAGGTAAAAGAAAGCCCGACACTGCTCACTGACCTCGTAAACTTTCTTGGAGTCATAGTGGCAAGGGTCGTGAACTCTACTAAGTCTGTTGAGAAGTTAGGTTCAAATCCAGGATAGGTATGGAATCTTAGTCAGTTGATAGGCAATATGGAAAGAAATCAGACTATTTGCTATATTCTAAAAAAAGTGTAAGCGCTTATCAGCATCACTGGTTTTATTAATTCACCAAGTACTTTAGCTGCTAGGCGATACGCAGTTCCTAATTATCCAGTATCTCCAGGAAGCTTGAGACTAAATATTCGTTGTGTAGCGACAAATAGAGACCAAAGTACTTTGTCAGTAATTCTAACTTTCATTCAGTCTGATTATGCGACACCGGTCTTTGAAGTTGAACATGCCCCTTCTGCCATATAGTTTCGAGGTCAATTCCTCTTTCTAACTTCTTTTCTACCGGTTGAGACAAAGTCACGTACGACGAAGAAAAAATAAGCCTCAGTCTTATCTCGAAAGACTCCATTACCGAGACTACTAAAACGATATTTCACTCGAAGACGGCGGCAGTCGCAACAAAGCGAAGCCTTCTTTTTCATTGTCTTACTTTACACGCAGAGCAGGAGCTGGTGTCTGGATCTCCAGCCCCATCTGCATAGGAGTTATTTGGGTAGAAGAACCCATCGCAAATAGTTCTCTTAGTATCGGAGTCTTCTTTTGACAGCTTGTAGATGTGCTTGTCGAGGAGCATGCATAAACTGAAAGACTTGATTCACAGCAAACGTCATGTCGGGCCGGGTCAACGTGAAAGACTTTAGGCCTCCCACCATACTTGTATAGTTCCTTGGATCAAGTCTTTTCTTTGAGTAAAGCCAAAGCCTTTAGCGACTAGCCTGACCTTTTCCTCCTAAGAGGAATCACGACCACCACATTCCCTTAAAACCTGGTAGTGAGCCTGTGAGTGTAAGGCCCTACAGATACCCCCACATCCAAAAGGCTGAGATAGAAAAACAGGTCAAGGAGATGCTGTTAAGTGGTATTATCAGGGCAAGTGTGAGTTCTTATGCCTCTCCAGTGTTGCTGGTGAAAAAAAGGGACAATACCTGGAGATTTTGCGTGGATTATCGAGCACTCAATGCCATCACCATTAAAGAGAAATTCCCCATCCCAATAATTGAGGAATTGCTTGATGAATTACATGGTAGCAGGAGATTTTCGAAGCTTCATTTGAGAAGTGGTTACCATCAGATTCGGGTGTTTGAAGATGATATACACAAGACTGCATTTCGAACTCACCAGGGCCATTACGAGTTTTTAGTTATGCCCTTTGGTTTAACTAATGCTCCAGCCTCATTTCAGGCTTTAATGAATGAGGTTTTCATGGATTATATGAGGAAATTTGTACTGGTTTTTTTCGATGACATCTTGATTTACAGTGACAGCCTAGATAGCCACTTGCAACACTTGAGGATAGTGTTTGAAACTTTAAAACAACACAAGTTGTTTGTGAAGAAATCGAAATGCTCTTTCGGTCAGGCAAGGTTAGAGTATTTCGGGCATGTGGTGAGCAGTGAAGGGGTATCAGCAGATAAAAGCAAGATTGACAGCATGTTGAGCTGGCCACAACCCACTACTGTCAAGGGGTTGAGAGGCTTTCTGGGTTTAACAGGCTATTACCGAAAATTTTGAAAGGGGTATGGGGTTATCAGCAAGCCACTGACCAATTTACTGAATAAAGATAGCTTCACCTGGAATGAAGAAGCAGCAAGGGCTTTCAGTCGTGTTCTGATGCACACCAAGTCTTTGTCACAAGTTCTGAGTGAAGTTGTGCTCGTTCTTGTGCACCTCTGCTTGGATATGATCTACCATGTGACATATGCTACTTTTGTCTTGCTGCAATGGAGTGATTGCTGCTCACGTGCGCGGGCATCTACTGATTCACTTGATGACTGATGCTCGGCCACTGCTGCTGCTACTACAGAGTATTCTTCTCCTTGGTTCCTCTTGAAGCTTGGGGATGTAGTTACATGCTCATGATACTACTGTAGTCGACTTAATAGTGATGTACTTTGTAATATACTTTTTGCTACCTTGCTCTCCCAAAGGAGCTTTCTAGCTACTGATCTCCTCGACCATCTTCCTTCTGGTATAAAGGAAAGAGCTTCCCGAGAGCCCCTATGCGACCTTCCACTTGCAGAGAGTCCTGCAGATGTAGCTCTTGTTCTTCTTCCTTATCGAGGTCTTCCCTTTCCTCTGATCAACAATTAAAGTTTCATTCAAGTCGTCACCTTAGCGAAAGCACTAAGTAAGCAAACTACCTTAATTAAATATGAAAGCGGCTGAAAAGAAAGCCATTTTTCGATAGTTATTCAAGGTGAAGTAAATCCCCTATATCTGATAGCTGTAACAGGCCTTCTTCTTACAGAGAAATGCCCCTATTGCGAATCTCTCTCATAAGAAAGAAGAGAGCTAGCATAAGCAGAGCTACCAGCTATACTACCAGAAGAGCAGCTACTATCAGTCCTAAAGAGCCAGTATCCGTCCTTCACTCTTAACTTAAGGAAAGGATAGACCTTAGCGCTTCCTCTTGATCACAGTAATGCGGGAAGTCTGGCTAAAGGAAGATAGCATATCATAAAGAGATGAAAAAAAGAAAAATGAAGGCGTCAGCGAGGGACCTCTATAAAGTCATTATCTGATAGCTTTCACAGGGCTTCTTGCTAAAGAGAAATTGACATAGAGAGCGACTGATTCCAGGCTTAGTATCTTCGGTTTCATCTTATAGGCTGACTTGCATCACTCTAATAGGATTCCTTGCTTGCATCATATCGTACAAATAAGGCATTAGAGAGCCCTTTCTCTTCCTTTATTCGCCGCAGGAAGAAATTCCAACTATGCTGCCTTCTAACGATAGGACTGGAATCCGAGCTCCTAGGCAAAAGCTTGAAGCTTGAAGACAGAAAGAGAAGAGATTAACGGGATGCTTTATAGTCGAAGTTGCGCCTAATGCTTAATCTAACTATTAGGTACTATATTAGAGAAAGACTCAATCTGCCCAATACTATACGCTAGGAAGAACTTGATTAGGGTAGTAGCCCAGCTCTTGAAGGGGGAAGCACATAACTAATAGGGTTCAGGCTTATACGATTCATGTTATCCCCCCGAAGCCCCTATCGCCTGCCTGGAACTCCTGAATTCACTCTTTAACTAGAGGAAGCGCCTAAAAGGGAAGCAACTGGGCTAGACTGCTGATCTTATGGAGTAGTCTGACCCTGGGAAAGAGACTGTAATCGCTGCCGAGAATAAACATGCTGTGCCGGGTGACTGGAATCCTCTGAGGTCAGCTGAACAGGCTGACAATCGGCAGAAGATGCTGAGCAAAGCTGCTTGAAGCGTGAGGCTGATCCGTAACATCAACTGCAAAGAATGCGGTTAGAGTTGATGAACAGGAGAAGGCCGCAATACATCTCCATCATCATTATCCCCCGGGGCTTATTAATTAGGTTAAGGAAAATATGAAGCGCCCCCATTAAAGAGAACATTCAAGGATACATCGAGTCTCTTGGATTTCACGTCATAGCGTCTATACCCGGACTGAGCATATCCAAGAAAGACACAAGTGGTTTCCTTGGGGACAATTTCTCTCTTAACTGCGCAGGAATATGAACAAAAGACGTGCATCCAAACACTCGAAAATGCCTATAGTACTGCTCCAGTAAGAAGTTCGTGAGGTGCCGCTGCAGCTTCTTCCCTCTCTCTTCCCCCAAAAAAGGATAGAGATGCCCCGTCCCTTCTTTATGCACATCCATATACATAGCCAGACACAAAGGTGTACAATCCGGTAAAAATCTGCGGTTCTTTAAGTTCATTCACTGTAGGTTCTCTTACTTGCTCTAGTGGCTGGCAAAGGCCAACCGAGAGGGGAGAACGAATGGCTCAGGAATCGACTGGTTCCGAGCAGACTCGTGGAGCTGCAGTTTGGATTATCGTAGAAAGAATAAGAGGAGCCGTCTTAGGAAATGACTTAACTTAAAAGACAGATGACGCCCCAGCTTGACTCGAGATCAAGACTCCTTACAGCTCGCACCAATAGCGGAGCGGCCGGAGATTGATTGAAAAGGCGCAGCCCTGCCGCCTACCTACTCGTGTTCGTAGCTCGATCGGAGGTCAAGACTGTGGTCCGGCGGAAAAACAGAAGTCGTCCGTATCAAGTGATACGTGAATTGCTCAGTAGTGCTTCGCCACTACCGTAGCTGGCGGAAATAGCTTAATTGGTAGAGCATAGCCTTGCCAAGGCTGAGGTTGAGGGTTCAAGTCCCTCCTTCCGCTCCCGGCTTCGTCGTTTAGTGGTAACGAGTGTGCGCCCCTTTAGAGATAGGGGTGAGCAGCAAGCAGCCCCTTGTATAGGGTTCCAAACCTATCTTCCTAATAAGAAGAAAGGGGCAAGCCAAAACCTAGTCCTAACAAGTTGCTGGCTTTTCATCAGCCCTTGCGCGCTAGCCTTTTCCCTTAATAGTAAGGGGCTGCTAGTTGTAGCGCGCATTGTACTAGTGAATAGGAAAAGCGAATTGAGATTACTAATGACGGATGGAGGTTGAGGATAGAACATGTTCGGTCCCTCGCCCTTATCTCCTTCGCCGGAGACTGCAAATGATGGGAATCCTATCGATAAAGAAGAGGTATAAGCATCGCCTCTCGATCCAATGCGTCTTCCCTGGCCTCCCCAAAACACTCTTGATACGAAAGAGACCTCCCTAATAGAGAAGAGATCTAAAGTCTGGGTCCCCTCGATCACCCTCCCTTGAACCTGAACTGGTCGAGAGAGATGAACCCGCACCACATTTTATAACCTTCGAACCGAAAGCCCCAACTAGAGATGGAATTCCAGAACCTAAACCACTCCGTTGAGAGCTACGTGACTCGTTCAAGGGAAGGTCCACCAATGATTGCCATTCTCCCCCTATCTGTCTCTTGATCCCTCATTCCACTAATCCGTTGTTACTTTACTGATTCATTCAAGGCATAGACTCCCTCTTTGTCTTATTAGCGCAGGTGTTCGTCAACGATGAAAGCCGCTTAAGACTCGAAGAAAGAGGGCTAGGCCCCCGGGAGGGCTTTCAGGGACTGGGTAGGGTGGATTATAGAGCTAGGGGCTAAGGTTTGTCCATTGGGATTGGGCATGGACGAACCTCGACTGGGCCAGCATTGATGAAAAATGACAAAAGAAAAACTTCTCCCATCGCATCATTAACCGGTGTAGGATTAAAGATCAGGTCCAGGATTCGAGTCAAATCGACCTTCCCTCTCATCTCAGGGTGAGGCAAGGAATTCAAGCAAATGTTCGTTCTTCAATATCTCGGCTGCTCAAGAAGTTGGACTAGCTGCTCCTCCGACCCGGAGTGGATTCTAGTGGAAGGGCAGAGCAAAGCCTTGCAGTAGGAAGGTGTTCGTTGCTGGGACGGGTTCAAACTGGACTGAAGGGAGGAGGAATTCAATAGTCCTCTCTTCCTGGGGATTCATCACTGGCTAGGGCTTTCGAATCAAAGCATGGGCATCTGCAACTAAGAGGGAGCAGTAGATCGTCGATGGAAGAGCCATGTCAGTAAACTTCTATTGGGACTTCTATGGATTATGGATTCGACTAGAGGGACTCCTAGCAGCAAACTAGTATAAAGGGGCCCCAGACGCAGGAGCCGCCAGCCGGATCGACCAACAAATGATAGGCCAGAGGGATGGGCTCATTCGACTAATCAGTGATCCCTGGGCCTACCTAACACAGATGTCCCTGAAATAGGGGATTGGTTGATCGGAAAGCTCGGGCAGGAGTAGGACATTCCATACAATTCCGATTCGCTAGCCTCTCAAATCCCATTTTTTCATCGGGGTGAATTCTAAGGTTCCTTATTCCGGTTGTAAAGCGGAAGAAGAGGGAGAAGGGGCACAGCCCCACCAGCAGCCCACGTTTCCGACCCGAAAGGAATTGCAAATGAAAGAAGAATCTGTGTGCACTATCCATGGAGTGGAGTGACTATTCTGAATCTCCTCTTCTCTATCTCCCCCTTTTTTGCCTTCGGCTATTACCGGCTGGCAACGCTTGGCCCAACATTGGATTTGTTTGAAAACAATACAACCAAGGTGGCGTTCATTCAATCAAAGCTTTTATGCCCTAGCACTAATGACTCTCTTTGGAAAGAAAGGAATGCAGGGAACAAGTCTTTCCTTTCCACTGGTTCTTGAAAGCTCTCAATCCCCGCTTCTCCCATATTGATTCTCCCTCTCGCATCGGTTCTGCATCAGATAATGAGCCCATGCGCAAACTTTCTCTTTTATTGGCGCCCGATAGGTAGGCTATTAGATTGAGTCGAAAGCCTACCAACGCATAAAGGTTCCGATTCGAGCGAGAGCCCAAACGGGGGAGGCGAGAACATCTTGATCGAAAGCTCCACTGTTCTGAATAGTGAGAAAGGCTTTTTCAAATTTGATCAAATCGATCGATAATTTTTTAATATCTTAGGTGGGCCAACCGACCGACCGAGTTGGGCTGGGCGTCCATGTCACAGAACCTTTCTCTAGCCAAGAATCCCATTATTGATCGAATCGAGGCATTCATTGGCAAATGAAAAATCTACCGTTTTCACACTCAGAAAAACCTAGAAAAGAGGAAGAGTCACTAAGACAAGAGCTGGGTAAGCAAGCAAGAAGGAGAGGCTAGAAAAGGCAGGGGCTCTCCATCTCTAGGAAGATTGTGTCCAGGATCTGGTAATCTAAAGCCTTGCTTATTCTGGTCGGCTCGTATTAGCCTGTGCTTTATTACAGGTAGTAATTCCCCCGTTCCTTTCAACGGTACTTGAATCTTAAGTCGCGGTCATGTCTCGCCCCCCCGGTATAGTGACCGGTTCCATGTTTTCTCCGAATTTCATCAGTTCCAGGCTCAAGTGCCTGTTCATCCATCTTCATTCCAAAGGCGAGCATATCCATTGAGTGACTGTAACTGCTATCGTTTACAGTCAATAGTTCTTAACCAACCCTTTCTCTTAGAGCTTTATAAAGCTTTAAGAGAGAATAGGGAGTAAGGGGGACCTTCGCTTCATTAGAAATTGGACCCGGACCTTCTTTCTTCTCCTGCGGAGCCCTGATAAAGTAACC